ATCTTTTTAGTTCACCATAATAATATCTTAACTATCCAATCAACCAATGATAAAAGACCCCTGGGGAAACTCTCTCCACACTAATAGGCATAAAAGAATGATTTACCCCACAGATCTCCCTACACTGACCAAATATCACACCAGACCTAGCTAAATGGATTCCTATCTGATTAATTCGACCAGGAATGGCATCAGCTTTAATACCAAGAGAAGGTAGAGCCCAAGCATGAATCACATCAGCAGAACTAACCAAAACACGACTATCAACACCATATGGCAATACGCATCGATTATCGACTTCTAGCAAACGATAACCACCTTCATTTACCTCCACACCACCAACCATATAAGAATCAAAACTAACAACATCACTACCATCCCCATACTCATACTCCCAATACCACTGATGCCCAATAGCCTTTATCCTAACCACAGGCCCACCCACTTCATCTAACAAATATAGTAGCCGAACAGATGGAATAGCTAAAATTAACAATAATAACCCAGGAACCATAGTTCAAGCAGCCTCAAGTGCCTGAGCCTCTACAATGAACCGAGACGAAAATCCCCTCTTTAATAAGCACATTATTATATACCCCACAAAAGATGAAACCAATACAAGAACAAACATAGCATGATCATGAAAAAAAGTGAGTTCAGAACTCAAACCACTATAACTATCTTGAAACCCTAATTGACCCCAAAAGCTCATTTTTTATCTATTTTACTTTATCCCCTATATCTCCCACTCTAATGAACCCTCACGCCACTCGTGAATCACTCCGCCAAACAACAACACTAAAAAAACCAGTAAGGCTAAATAGCTCCTAACCCACATCCAAGAACTACCAACCATCATTACAACAGGAAAGAGCAAAACGATCTCTACATCAAAGACTACAAAGATTACAGCCAAAAGAAAAAACCGCAAAGAAAAAGGCACTCGAGAAGACCCTATAGGGTCGAACCCGCACTCAAAAGGACTTACTTTTTCTCGCCCAGTATAAAAAGAGACTCCGAGGAACAACCCAATAAATAGTAAAACAAGCCCAAGCAAAACGGCCAATGAAACACTTACCATCACCTTTTCCATATCACCCTGCTTTATACGAGCGATCTAGTATAGCCAAACCAATCTTTGAGCTTACTCTCAGTACATGTACCATTATACCTAATGAGAGCTAACAAATCCTATTTATAGAACCACAATCTATTGTTTTATCTTAAACTACTCACTATTATACCCTCTCTTCTCCCCCTCTCCCATTATAATTACTTCATTTACAGTTTTATATAATTAAAAATAACAAATAAAACACACTACAACTAATAGTTCTATACTTTAAAAAAAAGATTTGATTTGCATTCAACCATTGAAACTTTATTCTAGAACTACAACCAAAGGACCTCGGAGAATATTTGCCTTGAAATCAAAAAGAAAGTGTTCGACTCACTTATCCTTTTGCAGAAAGGTAGCCGAGCTAATATGTGGCTTCTAACCACATAAAGAGAGGTTTAACTCCTTCCACCTTTCTCCCTCAGCTAATTAAGTGTTTGCCAATCGCACATTGACTTTTCACGTCAAAAGAGCATTTACATGCATTTAGTTACCCAAAACCTTAAGCTTAAGGTCATGGTAATAAAGCAAAAACTACCAAACTGATTATCTATTAGCCTGTTAATCTCACTCATTATTATTTGCTTAATCCCAACTATCCCACTATTTCTCCTTTCAAACGAACCAAAATTAACTGATCAAATCCTCTGCTCGATAGACTTAAACAACCAACCTCCACAACCAAAAACTGACGACCACCCGATCATTTCCAGACCTGCCAATACAGATTTAACTATAACTAAACCTAAAGCATAAACTCATACTTTAATGGTATATACATCACCTTGATCAAACTTCGACACTTGACAAATGAAATCACCCAGCAAATTTTTATTTATGTTTCTCATAATCAGAAGCACTTGCATAGTAGCATCCTCATCTAATTGATTAATAACCTGAATAGGCCTAGAAATTAACATGCTTGGCTATATTCCACTTATGTTTATAAAAGAAAGTAGAAGAGAGTCTGAAGCAGCAGTAAAATACCTAATCCCACAATCTCTAGGATCAACAGTCTTCATCGTCTCAGCAATTACTTCAGCATACTTTAGTAACCTACAAATTTTATTACTAATCGCAATATGTCTAAAATTAGGCGTAGCACCATTTCATTTTTGGTTTCCTCCAGTTATAGCAAGACTTCAATTAATACCAGCTTTTATCCTTTTAACCTGACAAAAAATCGCTCCTCTCCTAGCCATTAGCTCATTTAACCCACTTCTCGTAAAATCCATCATACCCATCGCAATAATTAGGGCATTGTGGGGAGGTATCGGAGGTTTAAACCAAACCGATATTCGATCCTTACTTACGTACTCTTCAATTGGACATACAGGGTGAATACTGGCTAGCATTAATAGAGACTATATAATTCTCACTGCTTACCTAGCTGCCTACATTTTAATTAATGGATCAATTTATGCTTTTTTAACTAAAGAACATACCAAATCTTATAAACAACTTTTTTCTTCTAAAGAATCCAGAGAATCTTTTTTTCTGGCTATCACAATTCTTTCACTAGGCGGATTACCTCCACTCGTAGGTTTTATTATAAAATTATTAGTCTTGATATTTACAGAGGCAAAAATAATTATTATTGTAGGACTAATTATAGGAGCATTAGTAAGTCTATTCTTTTACCTATCCCTAACTTTTTCAACACTATTAAGGTTTAACAAAATTCATCTCACCAAAGCCCAAATAATCTCAAAACAAGCAATTCTATTTCTATTATCACAAATCCTGCCACTAACCTTAATCCTTTTCTTTTTTTAAGTAGGATAAGCTAATTACCAAGCTGTTGGGCTCATAACCCAAAAATAGAAATCTCTTCCTACTGTTGTTTATGCTTGCACAAGAATTTAAGTTAAAAAAACTAATAGCCTTCAAAGCTTTAAATGGTCTAAACCAATTCTTACCAAAAAGCAAGAAACTAACAGTATTATGGTTTCGACCCATAACTAGGTGCGCCACAGCACCCTTGCTTTAAAATATTTCATTGACGTATAAAATTAGTTGTACCAATTAAACTACATATGGTAGCTCATACGCATTGTGCATACGGACTCACTCTAATATGACCTTAAAAAGCTCATTTTTTAAAGTTAGCCCAAGAATACTCACCTTAGCTATTCAAAATCTTCACAACACCAATGTTCTATATTATACTAGCTAGGAAACTAGGCCCTAGAAAACAAGTAAAAGGGGTGGCAAAGTTGGTGCCAGCAGTCGCGGTTATACCAACACCCCAAGCTAATTACAGCAAATCAAGGTAATCATCTTTTAAAGACCCACAAAATCAACTTTTAATGTAAAAAGTAAATTAGAACTAAACCCAACCTGGTCATACTATATTACCTTAACAAACCACAACCTCAGAACTCGGATTAGATACCCGACTACTGTGTGGCCCAACACAAAAAAGAATACTACGAGCGAAAGCTTAAACCTCAAACAATGTGGCGGTGCTTTACTCCTTGTCAGGGGATCCTGTGGCTTAATTCGATAATCCACGAAAATCTTAGCTATTCTTGCACTTCAGCTTGTGTATGGCCGTTTATGCTTGCTCAAAGAAGAAAAAAAAGGAAGCAATAGAACCACAATTCAAGAATTCAGGTGACATACAGCCAATGAAAAGCAGACCCATGGGATACAAATAAACATACTAGCGAATTCTAAAGCTCAAAACTTTAATGAAGGAGGACTTGAAAGTAAGACTTTAACCTTTACACAAAATAAGTCTGAACAAGAACTAAAGCGCGCACAAATCGCCCGTCACTCCGGCAATAAAGCAGGATAAGTCGTAACACAGTAGGGGTAATGGAAATTGCCCCTATTACAATCCATGATGGCCGAGACATTAGGCATCGAGCTTTTAACTCGATTACAGTTATTGCCCAACTTCAGGATAGTTCTGAGAAGCTAATAAGCATTGGTCTTGTAAACCAAAGATAAGAAGATCCTCTCCAGAACTAATGCCATCAGCAAAGTGGCCGAGAATTAGGCGAAAGATTGTAGCTCTTTTCACGGATCATACCCTTTGCAAGCAAGATAATTTTAAGTACACTCAAGAAATAAAGAAAACTTTCAAAATACACAGTATTCTATAAAAACCTAATACTACATTTACACCGCAAGGGCCAACTACCATAGCTTCTTAAAGAAATGATAATCTCACATCCCTTTTGCATCATGGAGAAGCAACAAAAACATAGCAAGTTAATCTCCCGAATGACTATGAGCTACTAACCCTTAAAAATCAATGTTTCACAATTGATAAAGTAACTTTTAGTAGCAGCAACAAGCCTTTCATATAGCCATATAGCTGGTTTTTCTTTAAAAGCATCACAGTGCTGCCTTATAGTATAAGTGCACCATCACAACACTATAAGATTTAGCTTATTGAGGATTAGCTCAGTAAGCACATAAAAATACCTTACTATTCAACCCTTAAAGTAGGCTTAAAAGCAGCCACCACATAACGTTTTAGTTACAATACTTACATTAACCAATATTTATATACACCATTTTAACCTTAAAGAAATTTAACACGAAACCTTCTCTGTTAATAAACAGGCATTCTATTAGTATTAATAAATTACCCATCTTTCACAACCTTTAAAAAACCTGAAACATAACACTCTATTTTTGAACTTATACAAAGCGAACTCGGCAAATAATTATTCCCTGCCTGTTTACCAAAAACATCGTCTTTTGACCACATTTGATAAAAGATAATGCCTGCCCAGTGAAAATTTTAAACGGCCGCGTTAGCGTGAGCGTGCTAAGGTAGCGTAATAATTAGCCTTTTAATTGAAGGCCAGTGAATGGCAAGACTAGGAATAGCTGTACTTTGTATACAAAAAAAACTTTTCATCTAAGTGAAAAGACTTAGATAACGAAGGAAGACGAAAAGACCCCGCGGAACTTTACCTTTTCTTATACTTCTGTCTACAAACTTAAAAGTCTATAAGGTTTGATTGGGGCAATCTTGGAACCATCAAAGCTTCCAACTTTTTTACAATAACATTTAAAATTCACTAAGGACTAAAAAGTAGTTACCCCGGGGATAACAGCGTAATCCAACTCAAGAGTACACATCGAAAGTTGGGTTTGCGACCTCGATGTTGGCTTAAGGATATCCACATAAGTGCAACCGCTATGACAGGACAGTCTGTTCGACTATCATACCCTTACACGAGCTGAGTTAAGACCGGCGCAAGCTAGGTTGGTTTCTATCTCCTTTATTAACAAACCTTTCTTGATTGTACGAAAGGACCCCAAGAAATGCATTTAACAAAAGCAATTTATTAAATCTGTACACTAATTTTTCCATAACACAGAGAGGGTTAGTATAAAAATACCATTGACTTAGGATCAATAAATAAGTATAACACTTACCCACTACTGATACACTTATGATAAGGAAGAAGCTACAATTAGCAATTAGTTGTTACCTAATAGATAGTGAGTATTTCACCTGCCTTACTTTACCAGAAAATAGTTTAAAAAAATAAAAACTTTGGGAGTTTTAGATTTAGTCATACTAATTTTCTGAATCAAATCCCCAACACGAAAAATTCACCCTCTCATTAAAATTCTAAACAACTCTTTGTATGATCTTCCAGCCCCTGTTTACCTGTCAGTATGATGAAACTTTGGCTCTTTACTAGGCCTATGTTTAGTCACACAAATCATCACAGGACTCTTTCTTGCTATACACTACACTTCTAACGTTGATCTCGCCTTTTACTCTGTTTCTCACATTTCACGAGACGTAAACTACGGCTGATTAATACGAGCCATTCACGCAAACGGAGCCTCTTTCTTTTTTGTGTGTATCTACCTCCACACAGGTCGAGGTATGTATTACGGATCTTACTTAGCCAAAGAAACCTGAAATATTGGAATTGTCCTATTATTCCTTACTATAGCAACAGCTTTTTTAGGCTACGTACTTCCATGAGGACAAATATCCTTTTGAGGAGCTACTGTGATTACTAACTTACTCTCAGCAATCCCATACATTGGAAAAACTTTAGTCTATTGACTATGAGGAGGATTTTCAGTAAGAAATGCAACCCTAAGACGATTTTTTGTTCTTCATTTTGTTCTTCCTTTTGCTATCGTAGCTTTTGCTGCAATTCATCTGCTTTTTTTGCATGAAAGTGGATCTAATAATCCTCTTGGTATTTCGTCAAATGTCAATTTAATCCCATTTCACATTTACTACACGGCAAAAGATACTGTTGGATTTTTTGTTTTAATGGCCACACTAATCTTCATCTGCCTTTTTTCACCTAATCTTCTGACAGATCCAGAAAACTATATCCCAGCTAATCCACTGAGAACACCTATTCACATTCAACCAGAATGGTACTTCCTATTTGCCTATGCAATTTTACGATCTATCCCCAATAAACTAGGTGGAGTAGTTGCACTTTTAATATCAATTTTAATTTTAATTTTTATACCCGCACTACATTACAATACTATACGCTCCAATTCCTTCTACCCAAGAAACCAAATCCTATTTTGATTATTTTTAGGTGTTTTTATTGTACTTACTTGAATTGGAAAACAACCAGTGGAAGACCCATTTATTTGGATTGGTCAAACCTTTTCTGCCTTATACTTTAGATTTTTCCTAATCTCTCCTATACTTTCAAAATTATGAGACTTTCTCCTTTTTTTTGAGAAAAACCAATTTTAAAGGACAAATAGTTTAAGGTTAAAAACATAACACTGAAAATGTTAAAATGACCAAGTCTTTTTCCATTTTATCATCACTGGTAAAACCCGCTTTTATATTAGGTTATCACCTTAAAATACAAACTAAAAACAAGACTAACAAAATCAAAAAAACACGAGTATAAACCAAAAGCCTACCGCTTTGCATAACATAGGACAGACCAATGCCTTTTTTCAACGCCCTAAATGCACCCTGCCCGCCCAATACCTCCATTCAACCCAGATCCAAATGCAAATGCATTAATCCACCTCATTTTAACCCAACTCCCGCTAAAAATCTCCCAGACACTATATTCATAAATCACATTCTAGATAGAAACCGACTTAATCCACCAAAAAACTTTTTTCCAAAAACTTTTACCAAAAAAAACCTAACAAAACTGTAAGATACACCAAAAAATGTAACAAAACCAATAATTACCTTTCCAAAAACTCCAACTAACCTAAACCCATTTACATTCACCCAAACCCTTTGCAACAACCATCCACCTATAATCGCACCCATAGATAAGACAATAATTGAAGACACCACATAACCTCTTTCAGTCCCATAAGTAAACAAACCACTACCATAATTTTGCCCAAACACCCCCATTAATAAAATTCGTAGGCTATATACCAAACTCAATCCGGCACCCATTAACATTACAAATACCTCTAACCTTCCATTAAATCTTCTAAAAACCCTCTCCAAAATAAGATCTTTCGAGTAAAACCCTCTTAGAAAGGGTATTCCGCACAAAGCAACACTCCTAAGAACCAAACATCTTCTGCTAAAAGGTAATAAATAATTTAAATTTCCCAAGATTCGTCCATCCTGACTATCTATCGTAGCGTGAATGATCGAACCAGCACACAAAAATAATAAGGCCTTAAACAAAGCATGGGTAAAAAGGTGAAAAACAGCAATAACAGGAAAACCAACCCCAACAGTAAACATCATCAAACCCAACTGACTCAAAGTTGATAAAGCAATAATTTTCTTTAAGTCAACCTCAAAACAAGCCCTCAAACCAGCCATTAATAAGGTTAATGCTCCAATTTTTCTCAAAAACCACAAAACCTCCTGCGTCTCAATCAAAGTCCTATAGAATCGAATAACCAAATAGACGCCAGCTGTTACCAAAGTAGATGAATGCACTAAAGCAGAGACAGGCGTAGGAGCAGCTATTGCCGCTGGTAACCAAGCGGAAAACGGAATCTGGGCTCTCTTTGTTATTGCTCCAACAACTACCAATAAACAAACTAATAACCCAAAACTACCAGTCATTCCATAACCAATTCGCCATTCTCCCCAATTGATTAAAAAACAAATGCTCAAAATTAATAGAGCATCCCCAATACGATTAGCTAACACTGTCAATATTCCAGCAGCCAAAGACTTTTTATTTTGGTAATAAATAACCAAAGCAAAGGACACAATGCCTAAACCGTCTCACCCCAAAAGAACAGTGATTAATCTTGGAATAAAGATTAATAGGTTTATAGACCCAACAAATGCCATGATAAGAAGTATAAATCGTCGCATAAAAATCTCTCCTTCCATATAAGACACCCTAAACAACGACACAGAGCCAGAAATTAAACAAACAAAACAAGAGAAAATAACACTAATATAATCAACAATAACAGGTAAGCTCCAATCCACGCCACACATACTTAAAAACTGTCACTCAATCATACAGCTCTGCCCTATAGAACCAACCACATAAACTCCGAACACCCACAAAAACACTGCAACAGAAAATAAAAAAACAGAACATAACAAGGGGACTCTCATGTTTTTTACATTTTTCATTCAGTATAACAACGACATCCTTCGTACACTAACCATCAACAAGCTAATTTTATGTGTTAACCTTTTTGTGCTCAATCAAGCATTACTTTAACCTTTAAATCCTTAACCTGTTTAACCTGTATTTACCTTATTTACATCTCTACCCAATTCCATGGCTCTACATCGCCATGGTTTTACCCTCTTTATCTTTAATTGTTTTATGCCCAAGTCCATATTTTATATTCTTTTATTTTCCAAAATAAAGATTTCCCCCCCCACTATTTAAAAGTAAATTACTTCTTTTAAAAAAAACTATTTACTAAACAAAAAATCTCTAATCAGATTGAGAGCTGGTGAATAAACAACACAAATGAATTTGAATCATTAGAAGGAACCAAAAATTCCGCTTTCATACCAGTCTATCCAATGTCTTGTAGTATATATTATTACTGTAAACTGCAACTTTACCAAAGCAATAGCCAAGACTTCACACAAAAGTAGCATCACGCCGGATGAACGGATTACTCTGATGAGGTAAACCATGGGTTATTACCCTGATGCTTTTCATCAAAAAGTAGTATATTTTATTACCCCTCGTTTACACCGAGTTAAAGGTCCTACACCCTTTTTGAAGTAAGGTGGCAGAAAAGTGCTTCAGATTTAAGCTCTGACCATGAAGTATCACTTCCCTTTCTAATAATTCAACACTTAATTTCTACCTTAATTACATATCTACTGATTTTACTAGGCGTAGCATTTTTTACCCTCTTGGAACGAAAAGCCCTCGGGTACTTTCAAATTCGAAAAGGTCCTAACAAACTGGGGATTATTGGGATCCCACAACCCTTAGCAGATGCCCTAAAACTCTTCATTAAGGAGTGAATTACTCCTATATCTTCAAATTATCTTCCGTTTATCTTAACCCCGACAGTAATACTCATTTTAGCTCTTAGGCTATGACAGCTATTTCCTTCTTTTATAGTTTCACATCAAGCCACATTAGGCATACTCCTATTTTTATGCATTTCTTCATTGACTGTTTACACAACACTCATAGCAGGCTGATCATCCAACTCCAAATACGCCCTATTGGGGGCTATTCGAGCTATAGCTCAAACAATTTCTTATGAAGTCACTATAACCTTAATTATTATCTTCTATTTGTTTCTAACAATGCAAATAGACATTGTAAGAATTCGTCTGACAAACCTATCTATAACCGCCCTTATGCTATTCTTTCCTTTAGGAATTATGTGATTAGCAGTAATTCTTGCAGAAACAAACCGAGCTCCCTTTGACTTTGCAGAGGGAGAGTCAGAACTGGTCTCAGGGTTTAACATTGAGTATGGCGGAGCCGGATTCGCCTTTTTGTTTATAGCAGAATACAGGAACATTTTAATAATAAGACTCATTACTTCCTGTTTATTAACAGGCACATTAATCATATCAATCCCTGTGGCCATTACTTTTTTATGAGCTCGAGCCACTTTACCTCGTTATCGTTACGATCTTTTAATGGCTATGGCCTGAAAATCTTTTTTACCGCTAAGATTAGCCATTCTGATGGCCTTAAGACCACTTCTCTTATTTCTATAATTTAATGCTGATAGTATATTTGCGTACAGTTGCCTTCCAAGCAAAAAGACCAAACATGGTCAGCATAACTATAATTGTATTATATGTAATCACACTAATAATCATTTCAATCCTATGGACATACACTATACTTTCAATGACTCTACCTATACACCCGCTGTCCCTAGGAATTATGGTTCTGCTCCTAGCATTCCTTAATTGTACTCTCATCGCTATAATTAGCCCATGATACTCCTATATACTCTTTTTTATTTTTATTGGTGGAATATTAGTAATATTTGCATACATTGCCTCTCTTTCCCCCAACATAACTTTTTCTGTTAATAACCCACTAATACCTGCCATTTTAACTATCATCTCTATCCTTAGCTTCAAAAATTCAACGCTTACATCAAACCACCAAACTAACACAGAACTTAACGCCAGAGTTAATGATACAATACAAGCTTTAAGATTTCTATACACAGAAAACGGAATTACTTGCGTTATCTTACTAGCCTGCATACTACTTTTTACCCTAGTAGCAAGAGTAAAAATTTGCAAGCCGAAAATAGGAGCACTACGCGCTTTCTTTTAACTATTTATTACTCAATAGCAAAATCTAAAATTAAATATATTTATATAAACAGCATAAGCACAATGCCAGCCACCCCTAATATAAACACCAGCATATATCTAATAACATAACTTCTATACTCTTCAGCCACTATTACACTACGCACCCACAGTGGATATTGTCCATGCTGCGTAATAGCATACAAATACCACGAATAAAGCCCTCTTAAGAAAGTCATAACCCCTGTAAGAATAGCAAATATCGTAGAATAGCTTAAAATAGAAATTCCAAGCATTAGTTCACTCCATAAATTTAAAGAAGGGGGAGCAGCCATATTGACAGCACATATCAAAAACCAACACAAAGCAACTCCAGGAACCAAAACCAACCCGCCCTTAACCAGAAACAAGCTCCGGGTTCTATAGCACTTATAAGTTTCCCTGGCCAAAAAAAATATACCAGAAGAACACAAACCATGAGCAACCATTATCAACAAACAACCCAACCATCCCCAATCTGTGTTAGAATAAATACCCCCAAGAACTAACCTCATATGGCCAATAGAAGAATAAGCCACTAGAGCTTTTACATCATTTTGAGCAAAACACACTATTCTAGCAACAATTCCCCCCATTAACCCCAAACAAAAAATAATTGAAATAGTTAAAGCCCCAGATAACCTCAACGCACAAAAAAATCGAATTAAGCCATAACCACCAAGTTTAAGTAAAACACCAGCTAAGATTATAGACCCTGCCACCGGCGCTTCGACATGGGCTTTTGGCAACCACAAATGGAACCCATAAATAGGTAACTTTACTAGAAAAGCTAAAGAGGCGCAAAGAATCACCAACCACCCTCGTTCAAGTTCCAAAAATTTTCACCCCCAGAAAACAGACCCTCCTTTAATCAAAACCAAAATAATTAAGACTAAAAGAGGAAGAGAAGCGCTAACCGTATACAACAACATATATTTTCCAGCCTGCAGCCGCTCTGGCTGATAACCCCACCCCAAAATAATCAATAAAATAGGGATAAGACTAAACTCAAACATAATATAAAAGTTAAGCAAAGATCCAACACCAAAACAAAAAACAAGGGTTATAGTCAACACTAAAACCCTAAAAACAAATTCAACACACTTATTATTTATCTTCTGTACATCGCGTACTCTAGCTAACATTCTAAGACCAGAAATCAAAATAGTTAATGATACAAGACTAAAAGAAAACCTATCAATAACTAAAACCTCACCCCAACATCTAGCCAACCCCAAACAACTAAACCACAACCCTAAACTCACTAAGTACATAATAACTCAACCCCACAAAACCCTTCATCAAAAAACCCTTTGCCCTAGTCTGCTTACTAGGGCCAACAGCGCCCCTATAACACCTAACCTAAAAATGGCCCAAAACCAATCCACCTACGTAATCACTTCCAATACTACGAACCAACGAAACCAACACACTCAACCCAAGAGCAGCCTCACAAACTCCAAAAGCCAAAAAAATCAAGCACACACTCCTTAATCAACCTTGAAAACAAACCAACCCAAAAATCATAATGTACACCCCCAAAGTAAAAACCTCTATCCTTAACAAAGCCCCAAATAGACTCTTTCGCTGAGATATTAGACATACCCCACCCACCATAACACCAATAACCCCCACACCCATAATAGGAAAAAACCACACTACTAATCTTGGCAAAACTTTCCAAACCCTCACTTTATTCCCTTCTTGCTATTAACAACCCTTTTATCATTTCCCTCATACTTAACAACATACTTTCTATCAGCTACTCATCAAACCACTACTGCAAAACAAATCAAACATGCTAAAAAAACTCCAATCACCAAAACTCAAGACATAGGACTCAATTGAGGCATAAAAGAATACCATACAGGCAACTTGAATTTGACAAATTCAAATTATATTTTTAACTAATTCTTTACCGCTAAGTGAGACATCCCCGTTCTAATGCCCTATAGGATGATCAGAAGAATATAACCCAACTAGTAGCACAAAAACATACGCCTGAAGGAACCTGACAGCAAACTCAAAAATTACATATCCCCACATCACCAAACCTCCAAACAACCTTCCAAAAAATGAAATATCATAAAAAAATCTTACAACATACTCACCAACAACATGTAATATAAGATGACCCATAGTAATATTAGCAGCCAATCGAACCCCTAAAGTAATAGGACGAATTAAAATACTAACTCTCTCGATAAGAACAAGCAACGGAATCAATACAACAGGTCTCCCTGTTGGGACCAAGTGACCTGCACTTTCCTTTCATGAATAAACCCAACCACTAAAAACCAAACAAAATCAAACTATTACTGCCAACACAAGAGTTAGTGACAAATGACTAGTTGGACTAAACACATTTGGGATTATACCAGAAATATTTACAACAAAAATCAGTATAAACAAAGAAACCTGCCCCAATGCAAATCCACCAAAAAACTTGCCAGAACAACTCTTTACTAAATCCAATACCATATCTACCAAGGTAAAAAATATCACGTTAATACAAGACAAACCAACTCATACCCTAATTAAAGAAACAGACAACCCAATAAATCCACTTAATCATACAAAGCCCCTAACTCTAAAGTTAGAGTGTGCCCCAGCATCCAAAGACGAAAAAATATCTATCAGCATTTACCCAAAACTTTTTACCCTAAGAGCCTCATCAATAAATACACAGATATAAAAAAATTCAGACCACATCAACAAAATGTCAATACCAAGCAGCAGCCTCAAACCCAAAATGATGAGAAATAGAAAAATGGTGTAAATAACACCGTACTGTACACACAATTAAAAAAGCCCTTCCAATTAAAACATGCAACCCATGAAACCCTGTTATCACAAAAAAAGTAGAACCATAAACACTATCAGCAACCCTAAAAGAAGCCTCTTCATATTCCCCCCACTGGAGAAGAGTAAAATATAAACCCAAAGACACGGTTAAAAATAACCCATACAAAGCCTCTTCACGATTACCAGCCATCAACCCATGATGAGCCCAAGTAACACTAACCCCCGAACCCAACAATACAGCTGTGTTTAACAAAGGAACCTTAAAAGGATTTAGTGGCATAATCCCAACAGGAGGCCAAACACAGCCCAACTCCATAGTAGGAACAAGCCTTCTATGAAAAAACCCTCAAAAAAAAGCAAAAAAGAAACATACCTCAGAAAAAATAAATAAAACCATTCCCCATCGAAGGTTTATCCTAACCCTTCTAGTATGATATCCTTGATAAGTACCCTCCCGAATAACGTCTCGTCACCATTGCACCATAGTTAATATAATAACCAAAATACCAATCAACATCAAAACCATACCTTTACCATGAAACCAACTAACTAACCCAACAGTCAAAAACAACGCTCCACCTGCAGCAGTAAAAGGCCATGGACTAAATTCTACTAAATGAAAAGGATTACGTAACATTTACACAAACTACAGCACCAATCTAGCTAAGACCACAATACAACCTTCACAACTTGGCTATTTGAATGGAAAGATGCAGGAAAACAACTATCTTGTCACTCAAAAGATGTTCTTAAAGCCCTTCCTCAAACAACAGATCGCTGAGAAACAAAAGACTCAAACAACATAAACATAAAAAGTAACACAGAAACAAAAGAAATCAATGAACCTCAAGAAGAAACCACGTTTCACTTAGCAAACCTATCAGGGTAGTCAGAATACCGACGAGGTATACCAGCTAAACCTAAAAAGTGTTGAGGAAAAAACGTCAAATTAACACCCACAAACATTAGCACAAAATGAACCTTACTTCAAACAACATGAAAAGTCACCCCAGAAATTAAAGGATACCAATACCTAAAAGCCCTAAACAAGGCAAAAACGGCCCCCATCCTTAAAACATAATGAAAATGAGCCACTACGTAGTAAGTGTCATGTAAAACAATGTCCAAAGAAGAATTTGACAAAACAATACCAGTCAACCCACCCACAGTAAACAAAAAAATAAAACCTAAAGCCCACATAATAGGAGGCTCAGTCTTATTAACAAACCCATGAATAGTAGCTAATCACCTGAATACTTTAATCCCTGTTGGAATAGCAATAATCATAGTAGCAGCAGTAAAATAAGCCCGAGTATCTACATCTATCCCTACAGTAAACATGTGATGAGCTCAAACAATAAAACCTAAAACCCCAATAGAAACAATAGCATACACTATACCTAAATACCCAAAAACTTGCTTTTTCCCTGCATAATGCATAACAATATGTGAAATCATACCAAACCCCGGCAAAATTAAAATATACACCTCAGGATGACCAAAAAATCAAAACAAATGTATATATAAAATAGGATCCCCACCCCCAGTTGGATCAAAGAAGGATGTGTTAAGGTTTCGATCAGTAAGCAGCATCGTAATAGCACCAGCCAACACGGGTAAAGCAGCAACTAACAAAACAGCGGTCACAGTAACTGCTCATACAAACAAAGGAATACGCTCAGCAACCAAACCAGGAGATCGCATATTTCCAACAGTAGAAATAAAATTAATAGCACCTAAAATGGAAGAAGCACCAGCAAGGTGTAATGAAAAAATAGCCAAATCCACTGAAGCTCCAGAATGAGCAACATTTCCAGATAAAGGTGGATATACCGTTCAACCAGTACCAACACCCCTCTCTACTAAAGATGACCTCAACAACAAAAACAATGCCGGCACAAGTAATCAAAAACTTAAATTATTTAACCGAGGAAAAGCCATATCAGGAGCACCAATCATTAAAGGAATAAGCCAATTACCAAACCCACCAATTATCATTGGCATTACCAAAAAGAAAATCATCATAAAAGCATGTGCCGTAACAATCACATTATATAGCTGATCATCACCCAATAATCTTCCAGGTTGACCTAACTCAGCTCGAATTAGAAGCCTCAAAGCTAACCCAATTAATCCAGACCACAAGGCCAATAATAAATACAAAGTACCAATATCCTTATGATTTGTTGACCACAATCACCGCAA